TTTCGATTGATCCAGGTACTTGGAATCCTATGGATGAATACATGTTCTCTCTGGATCCCATTGAATTTGATTCGCCCATTGAATTGGATCCGCCCATTGATTTGGATTTGGCCATTGAATTGGGTTTGCCCATTGAATTGGATTCGCAGGAGGAAGAGGAAGAGGACTCTTATAAAGATCGTATTGATTATTATCAAAGAAATACAGGATTAAATGAGGCTGTTCAAACAGGCACAGGTCAACTAAACGGTATTCCCGTAGCAATTGGAGTTATGGATTTTCAGTTTATGGGAGGTAGTATGGGATCTGTAGTAGGTGAGAAAATCACCCGTTTGATCGAATATGCTACCAATCAATTTGTACCTCTTATTATCGTGTGTGCTTCCGGAGGGGCACGTATGCAAGAAGGAAGTTTGAGCTTGATGCAAATGGCTAAAATATCTTCGGCTTTACATGATTATCAAATAAATAAAAAGTTATTCTATATATCGATCCTTACATCTCCTACTACTGGTGGGGTGACAGCTAGCTTTGGTATGTTGGGGGATATCGTTATTGCCGAACCCGATGCCTACATTGCATTTGCGGGTAAAAGAGTAATTGAACAAACATTGAATACCACAGTACCTGAAGGTTCACAAGTGTCTGAATCTTTATTCGATAAGGGATTATTCGATTTCATCCTACCACGTAAATTTGTAAAGTTAACTCTGAGTGAATTACTTCAGCTCCATGGTTTTCGTCCATTAAATGACATAGATGAATCAAATTCAAAATCCAAAGAATGAATTTTTCGTTGGTAACATAAGATTTAACTGCAGAAAGAATCGCGTGGATCATTTTTTTACAGATATTCCTGATTACTAATCAGGAAACCCCTATCCTATAAAAAAAATGAATTCTTTCTTCCGCGAAATTAGGCAAGAGGAAGAAAAAGGATTTCATCTTCTTTTATATTTCTATAATTTGATTTATATATCATTTTTAAGAATATAATAAATTTTCATTTTTTTTTTTTAAATGAAAAAAATTTGAAATTATCAGAATCAGACAAGAATCCAATTTTAAAGACAACAACAAGGTAATAAGATAATAAAAAATAAGTAAGAATAATAAAAAAAGTATATTATCATCACAGTTAGAAATAGAAAGATAAATAAGTTGACTTATTTAGTTCGACATTCCTTGTACTTTGTGTACTTTTTATTATTTTTATCATATATTTATATTATTATTATATATTGTATATCTTATATATTCAGTACTTATTATATATACTCACTTAGATATACTTAGTATAATTATATATGAATTCTAGTGATTATAAAATCTTTTTATAACAATATAAAAAATAACAGGTACAAATATTAAATCGAGGTACCCATTCTATGACAACTCTGAGCAACTTACCCTCTATTTTTGTCCCTTTAGTGGGCCTAGTATTTCCGGCAATTGCAATGGCTTCCTTATTTCTTCATGTTCAAAAAAACAAGATTTTTTAGATACGCACAGTAGAGACAAATCTCATCTATTTTTTTAGATCTATAAGCAATTCAATGAATTACTCATAAAGGTTTACAAAGGTTTCCATCAGAATGGTGTTAGTTGATGAGAGTTACTTCGGAAACAAAAAGTTGATGAGAATTACTTCGGAAACAAAAAAAAGTCAAATTCATTTGGGTTATTCTCCCAATTCCAATAAAATACAACTGGGTCTAGTATGGGTTGGCGATCAGAACGTATATGGATAGAACGTATAACGGGGTCTCGAAAAATAAGTAATTTCTGCTGGGCCTTTATTCTTTTTTTAGGTTCATTAGGTTTCTTATTAGTTGGAATTTCCAGTTATCTTGGTAAGAATTTGATATCTTTATTTCCGTCTCATCAAATTCTTTTTTTTCCACAAGGGATCGTGATGTCTTTCTATGGAATCGCGGGTCTCTTTATTAGCTCCTACTTGTGGTGTACAATTTCGTGGAATATAGGTAGTGGTTATGATCGATTCGATAGAAAAGAGGGAATAGTGTGTATTTTTCGTTGGGGATTTCCTGGAAAAAATCGTCGTATTTTTCTCCGATTCTTTATGAAAGACATTCAGTCCATCAGAATAGAAGTTAAAGAGGGTATTTATACTCGTCGTGTCCTTTATATGGAAATCAGAGGACAGGGGGCCATTCCCTTGACTCGTACTGATGAGAATTTGACCCCACGAGAAATTGAACAAAAAGCAGCGGAATTGGCCTATTTCTTGCGTGTACCAATTGAAGTATTTTGAAAAAAAAAATGAACTGAAGGATAAAATAAATAGGAATGCTTTCTTAAAAAAAAAGGGGGGAATAGATTTATAGGTTCTATGACTTATAATAGTAATAGATAATCGAACTTATACTTAACAGAAATATTATTATCATATAAAGTTGACGAATGAGGTGAAGGTGAGTTCATTAAAGACGACGAAAAATGGCAAAAAAGAAAGCATTTATTCCCCTTCTATATCTTACATCTATAGTCTTTTTGCCCTGGTGGATCTCTTTCTCATTTAATAAAAGTCTAGAATCTTGGGTTACTAATTGGTGGAATACTGGGCAATCCGAAATTTTCTTGAATGATATTCAAGAAAAGAGTATTCTAAAAAAATTCATAGAATTAGAGGAACTATTCCTCTTGGATGAAATGATAAAGGAATATCCGGAAACACGTCTACAAAACCTTCGTATCGGAATCTACAAAGAAACGATCCAATTGATCAAGACGCACAATGAGGATCGTATCCATACGATTTTGCACTTCTCCACAAATATAATCTGTTTCGTTATTCTAAGTGGTTATTCTATTCTAGGTAATCAAGAACTTATTATTCTTAACTCTTGGGTTCAAGAATTCCTATATAACTTAAGCGACACAATAAAAGCTTTTTCTATTCTTTTATTAACTGATTTATGTATAGGATTCCATTCGCCCCATGGTTGGGAACTAATGATCGGTTCTGTCTATAAAGATTTTGGATTTGCTCATAATCATCAAATCATATCTGGTCTTGTTTCCACTTTTCCAGTCATTCTAGATACAATTTTTAAATATTGGATTTTCCGTTATTTAAATCGTGTATCTCCGTCACTTGTAGTGATTTATCATTCAATGAATGACTGAAAAAAATGATCCACTTATAATGTTTCTTACTTTGTACATAAGCTAAACATTCAAAATTGTATTTATTCTTTTCTTTTTGTTTCTACTCAGCCAGGGGATTCTTCCTATATTCCAATAAAATGATTTCAGTAAATAGCAGAATCATGGATAGGGAACTATATTAGCAACCTACCTTAATTTTATTGTAGAAATTTTCAGAATCAATGATTGGACCATGCAAACTAGAAATGCCTTTTCTTGGATAAAGGAAGAGATTATTCGATCCATTTCCGTATCGCTCATGATATATATAATAACTCGAGCACCCATTTCAAATGCATATCCTATTTTTGCACAGCAGAGTTATGAAAATCCGCGAGAAGCAACCGGCCGGATTGTATGTGCCAATTGCCACTTAGCTAATAAGCCTGTGGATATCGAGGTTCCACAAGCGGTACTTCCTGATACTGTATTTGAAGCAGTTGTTCGAATTCCTTATGATATGCAAGTGAAACAAGTTCTTGCTAATGGTAAAAAGGGGTCTTTGAATGTGGGGGCTGTTCTTATTTTACCAGAGGGGTTTGAATTGGCTCCCCCCGATCGTATTTCGCCTGAGATTAAAGAAAAGATAGGCAATCTTTCTTTTCAAAACTATCGCCCCACTAAAAAAAATATTCTTGTAGTAGGCCCCGTTCCTGGTCAGAAATATAGTGAAATCGCCTTTCCTATTCTTTCCCCCAATCCCGCTACTAAGAGAGATGTTCACTTCTTAAAATATCCCATATACGTAGGCGGGAACAGGGGAAGGGGTCAGATTTATCCCGACGGGAGCAAGAGTAATAATAATGTTTATAATGCTACAGCCGCAGGTATAATAAGCAAAATCATACGAAAAGAAAAAGGGGGATACGAAATCACTATAGTGGATTCGTCGGATGGACGCGAAGTGATTGATATTATACCTCCAGGACCCGAACTTCTTGTTTCAGAGGGGGAATCTATCAAACTTGATCAACCATTAACGAGTAATCCTAATGTGGGTGGATTTGGTCAGGGGGATGCAGAAATAGTACTTCAAGATCCGTTACGTGTCCAAGGTCTCTTGTTCTTCTTGGCATCTGTTATTTTGGCACAAATCTTTTTGGTTCTTAAAAAGAAACAGTTTGAAAAAGTTCAATTGTCCGAAATGAATTTTTAAGGTACGCGGATTTATAAACATATTAAGTACGTAAGAAGAACTAAATATGTATTGATAATTATGTAATTCTGTATAATTCAAAAATTATGAAAAGCTCTTTTTCTACCCTATTTATAGAATAACTTCTACCGCAATACTAGTCAGTCATAGTGGGTATATTGTAAAGAAGACTATTTGACTTTACCTATTCTTTCTTTTTTTTCTCAACCCCAATAAATTGGACAAATAAAATTATGTCACTGTTTTCAGATTTGAATGTCATAGAATATATATATGGTTTTCTATTTTAATATAAGAAAATTCGACTAGATATTAAACATAAGAAAACGTAGAATATAAAGCACAGTATAAATAGAAATGGGGTAAAGTTAAAGTAAAAAGGGATTCTAGGAGCGATTATTTTATTTGTCTTCCTAGAGCCCTTCTTCCTTGTGTCGAAATAAATATGAAAAATAGAATAATGCTTTTTGATCCCGTTCGTCAAAGAATCCTATTCTTAGTTTCTATTTTTTTCCGAGTTTTTATTAGAACCTTTTTTATGACATAGAATCTTTTTTTTATTGCACATACCATATAATACAAGAAGTAGACGTAGTGGACAAACAAAAAAGATAGGGAATTTGATTGAGCAAATAGAACTTCTTCAATGAACTTGTTTATACAAAAAAATGAA